AAAAAGAAAAAGGAAAAAGTGAAGGGTGGCCATTTGATCATTTAACCCACCAGGGTCTGGTATATTTTACTTTTCTCTTTCTTTCTCTTTTTTGGAGGGTTGGAGGGTAAGGGTCAATTTTATTGTAAAGCCGTATGCATATGCAATGCATCAAAGATGCCCGTACGGTTGTTCAATTCTATCTTTTTTCCTATTATATTAGTCTTTATCTTTCTTTTCTCTTCGCTTCATCATGCGAGGTAGAAGAACTTTTGATTATGTTATATCATCAGGGTAATGATGCACCAACCTGCTTGTTTGTTTTATGATGCAAACATCAGAGAAACTGTCATGGAAACGGAAGAAGTGCTGGTACTGCGTGAAACCCTCACAATGGTTTATGCACAAAGAACGGGCAAACCCCTTTGGGTTGTATCCAAAGACATGGAAAGAGATACTTTTATGTCAGCAACAGAAGCACAAGCTTATGGAATTGTTGATCTTGTAGGAGTTGAATGAAAATAAGACGGATTTCACACAAATACGCAATTTGAGATTTTATCTATGATTTTACTATTCGAATAACTGGAAGTAATTCAGAATTCTCCGGTTAGGATCAATCTAAACCAGCCCCATTATGTATAAATTCAGCATGCCAACTATTAAACAACTTATTAGAAATACAAGACAGCCAATCAGAAATGCCACGAAATCCCCCGCTCTTCGGGGATGCCCTCAACGTCGAGGAACATGTACTCGGGTGTATGTGCGACTCGTTTAGATCATACCATGCGCTGGTACAAAAGCAAGAAAAAAACTTTCCAGTATCAATGATCAGTACCGGTGAATAGTATAGAATGTAAGAAGGGACTCCATTCACTATATAAAAAAAATAATAAAAAAAGATATCACATTCCTACATTGTGAATAAATTTTATGGTTTCCGTTGGTGCAAATCTCAATTTAAGATGAGAAGAAATTCTCCATTGGTAGCAAATGGTTAGCCATTAAGCGGAGGAAATCTTTTTTTTATTTACTTTCTTATTTACTTATTTAATTTGAATTTTTTTTATTATTTTAAATTTATTTAATTTAATTTTAATTAAATTTATTTCATTTTTACTTATTTAATTTTAATTTACTTACTTTTTAATAAATATAAATAAAATAAATAAATAAAATAAATAAATAAAATAAAAAAGGCATAAAGATTAAGCTCCTACTCTGGCAAGAACGGACTAAGAGGGTCAGCTACCCAGCTAAGTTTCATAATTAAATACCGTTACTGTATAGGTAGATCTCATTGTGAAAGGCCTATTGCTGGATAATTCATAGGTAGGGCCAAAAAGGGTGAACTATACAAGTTACCAATAACGTTGATTAAATGAAGTAAAGGCTCCGGTGTATAGAGAAGACCTCACCGTTTAGGAAGGCACCATAGAAACGAAGGAATCCGCTATTTCTTTATCCATTTTTTTTTCTATTTTTGACACCTATAACACAATATAATTTCTTTATTACGCATTGAAATGCCTAAAAAAAAGAAAAAAATGGCGGTCAGGAAGGTTATAGTAGCCAAAGCCCTTGGAATTTTTATTTTATACATTGGAAAAATACGTTTTGTTCTTAATAGATTAGGAAAGGGGAAAGGAATAACTGAAAGAAAAGAAAAAAATTCGTTATTCGGTGGAAGTTTCATCTATTCAATGACTAGAATTAGACGGGGATATATAGCTCGTAGACGTAGAACAAAAATTCGTTTATTTGCATCGAACTTTCGAGGGGCCCTTTCAAGACTTACTCGAACTATTATTCAACAGAAAATAAGAGCTTTGTTTTCGGCTCATCAGGATCGGGGCAGTCAAAAGAGCAATTTTCGTCGTTTGTGGATCACTCGGATAAACGCAGTAATTCGCGAATGGGGGGTATCCCATAGTTATAGTTATAGTTATAGTTATAGTTATAGTTATAGTAGATTAATACACGATCTGTACAAGGGACGGTTGCTTCTTAATCGTAAAATACTTGCACAAATAGCTATATTAAATAGGGATTGTCTTTATACGATTTCCAATGAGATAATAAAAGAAGTGGGTTATAAAAAGTCCGTCGGAATAATTTAAACGGAGTTTCCCGAAGAATGAACTCCGGGAAGTTAGAGTAGAAATTTAGAAATTACTGGGATAAAAAAAATATGCTAAAATAGTCAAAACGAATGAACGCGCTCAGTAGAAAAAGCTTTCTCCAATTCTTTTTTTTTTTTTTTTTCTTACGACCCGATAATCTAATCTGGATTCTCGGAAAAATACCAATCTACTTTTGAGTTCGGATTCTAATTATGATTCCATTAAAATTAAGATTCCAAAGTAAGTCTAGTTATTTCTGGTTCTGGTTCTGTTTCTGGTTCTGGTTCTAAGACCAGTAGTTCTAGCGATCGACTCCTTTCTTTCAAATGGTTTCTCATTATTGAGAAAGGGTAACAAAGATAAAATACGAGCTTGTTTTATAGCAATAGTAATTAATCGTTGTTGTTTCAAGGTCAATCTATTCACTCGTCTAGATAATATTTTGCCTTGTTCACTAATAAATCGACTAATTAAACTCATATTTCTATAATCAATCCGATCTCCCGATTGAATCGGGGGCAAACGTCTACGAAAAGATCGCTTGGATTTAAGAAAGGGTCGTTTGGATTTATCCATAGTTTGTTTTAGTTTATTCCTTCTCTTTATCTCGAAAATCCTATTTCTTAATTCTCATTTTGAACGTCACGGATATAGGATTTGTTTATTTTGTATTTAAATATGTTATATATAATGTTATTTTTTACCCTTCCTTGAAAGGGTAATATTAAGTTCGCCCTATTTCTTTATCTCCCCATGAATTGTATATTTGTAACAATGCGGACAGAATTTTCTCAATTCTAATCGATTAGGTGTATTGTGACGGTTCTTTTGAGTAACGTATCTGGAAATGCCCCTTGATACCCCATTAACCTCGTTTCGGACACAACTGGTACATTCCAAAATCACCGTTACTCGGACATCTTTACCCTTGGCCATGAGCCTCCTTTGGATTTTGGATTTATTCAACTCTTCTACAAAACGAAGAAGAAGAAAGGAAGGAAAACAAATAGAAATTACTAACTTGAAATCGAATTCTAAAAGAAAGATCGAAGTACATAGTAAATTAAAGTCATAATAAATAAAATTAAAATAAAAAATAATAAGTAATACAAAGATTTATAAACTCTATTTCAAATCGAAGTACAGTATTTCATTTCTCGTTTAAATATCTTGTATAATACTTTGAAATATCTTGTATAATAATATCTTGTATAATACTTTTTCCTTAGACCCACATTTTATATTCTACTCCCCCATTACTCTATTATTTTTTATTAATATTCATTTTTTTATTGAACCCGAACCTCCCTATGTGTGAATCCACTCTTATTTTTTCCCTTTCCTCCCTTATTTTAAAAATGGAAAAAAGGGAAAAAAGAGAAAAGCGGAGAGGGGGTTAGTCACAGATATTTGATTCTATCTTTAACCTTCTTCATTCCTTCCCATCTCAATAACTAAAATGAAAAAAAGGGGAATGTCAACGCATCCGGAAAAAAACGATTAATCTCTATCAATAGACCTGCTAAAGCCCCGAACCATAGCGTACTTAGTACTGGTGCCACAGAGAGATATGTTTTTAAATCTCGCATCGAAAAACCTCCTTTTTTTTTGTAATACATAAATCGGTAGTTAAGGACCACTTATAGTTGTACACGTAATCCATAAGATTCCTCTAATATTAATATATTATATTTTGTACAATATATATTATATTTTGTACAATGATCCAGTAAAAGTAAATAGGATTTTCTCTTTTCTTAAAACAGAAAAAAAGCATCTCCCCCTTACCGAGCATTTGCGAAAAATACTCATTTATTTTTGTATATGTATACAAGTCTTTTACTATGACTATTATTATATGTTAATATATGTTATGTTAATATATGTTAAATATTATATGTTAAATGAGACAAAAAAAAAGACGAAATGGACAGAAAATTGTGTATATCAACGTAGGAAATAACGATGTGGAAAACAAGACAGGAATTCTCTACAATGACACTGTAGAGCAATGGAAGGGATGTGGCGCAGCTTGGTAGCGCGTTTGTTTTGGGTACAAAATGTCACGGGTTCAAATCCTGTCATCCCTACCTATTACTGCTCCTTTGAGCAGTAACGAGGGATCGTCTGAGATCGATTTAAATTGGGCATAGTATTTCAATAATACTATGCATCCAAAAAAATGGGGTAATCCTTTTCTTTACAGTCTTATCTATTCATATAAGAAAGCGCTCTTAGTTCAGTTCGGTAGAACGTGGGTCTCCAAAACCCAATGTCGTAGGTTCAAATCCTACAGAGCGTGATTTTTTTATTCTTAGATCAAATTAGACTGAAAGGGATTCAGTAACTTTTGCACAGCAATAGGAATTTGACCTCCTGTGGATTAAATAAAAAAAGGAGGAGGTCGATAAAAAAAAGAGATATTAATCAAAGGTCCAACTGATCACCACGTCTGTATTGTAAGTATGCAGTTACGAATAATCCAGCCAAAGTAATAGGAATTAGACCTAAGACGATTCCAAATAGAAAAACTTCAATCATTTCAATTTGTTTGAAAGAAAAAAAAGAGGTAATATATATACCTAAATACTAATCTGAATTGGCATGAATCTCAATTCAAATATAAATTTTAAATAAGTCGTATCTTGCTTAAACCAATAAATAGAGCGGAGGTTATAGTTAAAGCCACTAGTAGAAAACCAAAAAAACTAGTTATCGTAAGCATAAAGGATCTAAATGAAATAAATTTTTTTCTACATATGCTTATAAAGCACTTACCTAAGTTTCCATTTTTTCAAAACAAAATAAGAGGATACGCAAAAATACCAATTGAAAGAAGAAGCTCAATTGAAAGTTTGTTATTCATCAGACGGTACTAACAAAGATAAAGTGGCA